TCTCTTTCCGTACCTTCATCTAATTCACCAACCGACCACAATGTATCAAATCAAATAACAATTGATACCATTATTCCAACAGTAAGACCCTTATTTGATAGAGATTCTCTATTCCTAATTACTGCAGTACGGAAAATACCGGAAAGAGTGGAAAGGAATGAAAATCTCACTGCTGATCCATTTGTGATACGTGAATGGGAGAAAAATCCGGATCAAACCCCTTCTTCGGTGAAAAAAAAAAAAAAAAAGAGGGGGGGGCAAAATGGTCCGAAGCTTTGTTATTTTAGGTAGGTTCAAGTCTGACGGGAATAATATTCTACGACTAGAAACTCATTGATTTTCAAACCGATCCATTTAATATCTATTATTTGATTTACTAATCCTTTATATTGGGATGAGTCAAAAGTCAAATGTTTTGCCAAATCCTCGCGGGGCGATGAATCAAGATAATTTTGAATCAGAGCTCTGGATCTTTGTTCATCCCTTGCAGTAATAATATCTCGGGGTTTGCAGCGATAACTTGGGATATCTACTACACGACCATTAACTAAAATATGTCTATGGTTAACTAATTGCCTGGCTCCAGGAATGGTCGAAGCCATACCTAATCGAAAAAGGATGTTATCCAAACGCATCTCAAGTAGTTGTAGTAAAACCTGACCTGTTGACCCTTTGGCTTTTCCGGCAATACGAACATATCTAAGCAATTGTCGCTCTGTCAGACCATAATGAAAACGCAATTTTTGTTTTTCTTCGAGACGAATACGATATTGAGATCTTTTCCCGAAACGTGATTGGTTTCTAAGATCACTTCCGGATCTAGGTCTTTTACTAGTTAGTCCCGGTAAAGCCCCCAGACAGCGTATTTTTTTGAAACGAGGCCCTCGGTAACGAGACATAAAGACTCCTTGTTAAAATTTGATTTTACAGAATAAACTTAAATTAAGACTGAACTAAACGATAAACGAAACTAAATCTATTGAAGTACTACAAAAGAAGAATGAGATGAATTGTATCAATATCCGGATTATTTTGTATATATAGGAAGTGAAGGACCCCTTTCTTGATTTATTCTGTAGTGTAGAGATTTAACTGCTCCAATCAAATCAGTTTTTTATTCATAGTTGGAAGTTGCTACGACATAATAGATCGGTGACCCGACATTTTTAAAAGAAAAAAAGAGAGGAGTCTTTTCAATATTCCTTGAGATCAAGGAATATTGAAAAGCCGGCTATCGGAATCGAACCGATGACCATCGCATTACAAATGCGATGCTCTAACCTCTGAGCTAAGCGGGCTCACATAACAGAAATAAGTGCAATAGAACTAACTAACTATATCTATATAGAATGTTTTTTTTAATTCTTAATTTATATATTATACTTAATTTATAGCAGTTAGTTATAGCAGATTAGATTAATCATATTAGAGCAGATCGGTACTAAGGAAAGGATAAGATAAGGATGCAATCCAGATCATAATGAGACATTTCGCTGGTTTCATTCAGAAAGGGGGGAGGTAGAACGAAAAAAAAAAAATGAATATCGACCGTTCCAGTATTAAAAATCGCGCGGGAAAAATGAGAGGGGGGGAGGGTATGTATATGTGGGATATCTCTATCCATATTGAATTGCAGATACATCAATGATAGAATCATTTCTGATGGGACCAAGTACGGGTCTTCCGATAGAGAATATGGACAAGAAATCAAAATAAAATAATAAAATAGGAGTAGACTTTTTTTCGATATTAGGAATCAGTATCTACTGAATTCAACGGTTCCGACATAAATAAATGAAAGAGGGGGATGGGATCACAATGAGATCTCGGTCTCATAAGGGGATATGGCGAAATTGGTAGACGCTACGGACTTGGTTGGATTGAGCCTTGGTATGGAAACCTACTAAGTGATAACTTCCAAATTCAGAGAAACCCTGGAATTAAAAATGGGCAATCCTGAGCCAAATCCTGTTTTCAGAAAACAAGGGTTCAGAAAGCGAGAACCAAAAAAAGGATAGGTGCAGAGACTCAAAGGAAGCTGTTCTAACGAATGGAGTTGATTAACATTGGTATAGGAATCCTTTTATCGAAATTCCAGAAAGGATGACCCTATCCTATATACGTACTGAAATATCAAACAATTAATCACGATCCGATTCCGTATTTTTTTTATATGAAAAATGGAAGAATTCTTGTGAATCGATTCCAAATTGAAGGAAGAATCGAATATTCAGTGATCAAATCATTCACTCCTCGGATAGATCTTTTGAAGAACTGATTAATCGGACGAGAATAAAGATAGAGTCCATTCTACATGTCAATACCGACAACAATGAAATTTATAGTAAGGGGAAAATCCGTCGACTTTAGAAATCGTGAGGGTTCAAGTCCCTCTATCCCCAATAAAAAGAAAAGAGCCCATTTTACTACCTAACCTCTTTATTTCGTCATCGGTTCCAAATTAGTTATGTTTCTTATTCACTCTACTCTTTCACAAACG